TTAACTAAATTGAACAAAAAAAAAGACTCAAAATTCAAAATACTACTTAATACTAATTAATAAATAAAATACTAATAAAAAAAAAATTATTAATTTGAATATTCTTTCATTTTCATATTTTATAGTATTTTCTATAGTATTATATTACTAATACTAAGAAATTACACTTGGAATGGAGATCAAAATTGTCTTTATTGTTACTTCAATAACTTCAATAACAAGTATCTTTGATTTGATATAATAAAAACAAAAAAATCAAATCATTTGATCTATGAAATGATTGATTCATCAGAAGTAATGTAATAACCCGGCCTGGTTAAGTACTGGCCGGGGGAATGGACGTTTCTTACAAAATGAAAATGAAGGAAGTAAGTCAATTTAAATCTTTTTTACTTCGCCTGTCACACCACATAAAAAATTTGCAATTTGAATTGGGAGAGATGGCTGAGTGGACTAAAGCGACAGATTGCTAATCCGTTGTACGAATTATTTGTACCGAGGGTTCGAATCCCTCTCTCTCCGCTCCCCTCGATCGTTTCAGACTTTCAAAATCTTTTTTTTTTATTCCTCACGTCCAGGATTACGGCCCGGATCATTAGATAAGAATCCAAAGATGAAGAGAGAAACAAAAAATATGACTACTGTGTAAACAAAGAGTTTGAGAGTAAGCATTACACAATCTCCAAGATTTTTTTTGAAAAGGGAAATAGATTGCCTATTTTTTATCACATACACTATGTTGACATAGTGCCCCAAAAAGAAACCAAAAAGAAAATTAAGTCTTTTCTTGAAAAAGGCAATTTTTACTAATTTTTTGTTTTTGTAATGTAATAATAATAAGAAAAGCAAGATTCTGATTCCTCCATTACCAAAAATTTTTGGTATTTTTAGTCATATCCATTATTTGGTATTGTGGGGTCTTTAGAAAGTACTTGTTTACTGGAAGGTCAGAACGAGGAAATAAGTTGATCAAAATTTATCACTGTGCGATTATTCAATATAATACAAGAACAAGAATTTTTATTTTCGAATGGAGGGTTCATAATGTAAAATTTATAAGATCTTATAAATTTTCTAAAAATTTGTTTCGTAAAAATCATGAATTTTTCGGAGCATTAAAGATTTTATCGAAAACTTACAGCCGCTTGCCAAACAAAGGCTAAGAGCAAAAATAGTACAGGTATGACAGGCATAACATCTACGATAGGATTGAAAAAGGCATAAGCCTCGGGCAATTTGCCGAAGAAAAAACTACTCGAAGAAAGGGTAGAATTAAGACAGATACAGATTAAACTAAAGATATTAAGCATAACAAACATTTCATTCTTGTAGATTAGAAAATTAGATTTTGATTGAGTTCTTTTTATGAGGGAAAAATTAAAAGGTAGGTCAAAAAACCTTCTTGTTCTTCGAACGCTCTCAAATCAGAAATCTTCCCTTTCATTCTCAAATGAGAATACAAGGAATTTTAGTTTCATACAATATCTTAATTTAATTTTATGGAATGATCAATCATTTTTTTCTATATTTTCATGTGTTGAATCTTAACAGTAATATATTTCATATATATTTGAATTGGGATTGACGAACGACTAATACCAATATTAGTCTTTATTAGTCTCAAAGAGAAATTCGAAATCGAAATGGGGCGTGGCCAAGTGGTAAGGCAACGGGTTTTGGTCCCGTTATTCGGAGGTTCGAATCCTTCCGTCCCAGAGCGTCTACATGAGAAAGGAAAGATTCTTCACTTTAACAAATTTCTCTTTAAGTTTGGAAATTTTTTTCTTTAATCTTGGATTAGGATAGAGGGGCGAAATCACTTTAATCCTTTATAATATAAGACTTTTTTCCAAATAATTATTTACCTTTCCCTAGATACATACATAAAAAATATTTTGTATCATTGAGCCAATGACTATTCATGATTCCATATTGAATCAATTGCATATCGTTTCAAAATAAAATTTTAAATAAGAGGAGTGTTATGGTAAAACTTCGTTTAAAACGATGTGGTAGAAAGCAACGTGCGACTTGAAGGACATAATTCACTGTGGATTTTTCCATCCGCCATTTTTTATAGAAATGAAGATGCTCTTGACTCGACATAGTTTGTTCTGTTCCTATTAGGAACCCAATACAAATTGGGTTCCTAAATAGGAATAGTACATGATGGAGCGCGAGCAAAACGTATTGATTCATTTATCGGGGGGGCGAATCGAGGGTTAGTAACAATTAATAAATTAGACTACTTTGTTAAGTATATCCTCAAGATAGAAATTCAAATTTTAAATTGTAGGATTCAAATCCCAACAAGTTTGAAATAAAATAAATAACATTTTTTATATTACATTACAAGGTAAAAAAGCGTTCATATTATCTTTCCATAGAAGGAAATAACAAAAAACAAAAGGTATGTTGCTGCCCTTTTAAAAAAGGGGATGAGGATCACCGAAGTAATGTGTAAACCTAATGATTTTAAAAAGTAAAGAATTCCGGAACAAGGAAACACTATTTTCAATTGTCTCAATATTTTCTTTTTAGTATAATGATGGAGACTAAAAAAAGATTCGAGACGAAACAAACAAAAGAGGTTAGAGACGACTCAAGAAATGCCTAAGGATTTACCTTCGGACTTTTTCAGAATTACCCAACTTGAGTTATGAGTACGAATGATATATATTTTTTTTTCTTTTTTTATGTAAGTAAGAACAGAAAAACTTAAATTATAGTCTAAGTCATAAATTTTTTTATATATTTTACATTATATACAGAAATATTAGAATTCTTTTTTCTCGAGCCGTATGAGGAGAAAACCTCTTATACGTTTCTAGGGGGGGTTATTTATCTATATCCATCCCAATGAGCGATCTATCAAATCGTTACAATTGATGTTCGATCCCGACGAGAGGGAAGAGATCTCCAAAAGGTGGGTTTTTATGATCCAATGAAAAATCAAACTTATTTAAACGTTCCTGCTATTCGTTATTTCCTTGAAAAAGATGCTTAACCTACAGGAACTGTTCATGATATTTTAAGAAAAGCAGAATTTTTAAAAGAATTCATAATTTTTGTAATTTTTTTTTTTATTTCATTTTTTTCTCAACAATTTATTCATATTGACAATGGTGTGTCGAACAAATATAATTCGATCGTAGATAAATAGATCTGTTTATTTTGATCCTTATTTATTTATGGGTTTTTCGTTTACTTCATTCAAATTATGGGTTTGCCAAATTTACTATTTGTTATATAAGATATATTTTTTTAACGAAAATCAAAAATTTTTTTCTAATTTCTAAAAAAGGGGGTCGGTCTTTAAATGTAAATTTTTACATTTTTTTTTTTATCTGTCTTTAATTTAATCCAATCTACTTTGCTATTTTGTTTGCTATTTTGTTTAATTGATCATCTAATCTTTCCTTTCTATTTCTTTTTAATTCCAAATTCAATGTTTTTACGTAGTTGTATAGTTCAATTTCATTTTTTCCACTTGTATATACATATTTATCTGGGTTGCTAACTCAATGGTAGAGTACTCGGCTTTTAAGTGCGATTATGGTTTTTTACACATTTGAATGAAGTAACGAATTCGTCCAGACTTTTGGTAGAGTCTATAAGACCACGACTGATCCTGAAAGGTAATGGATGGAAAAAACCGCATGTCGTAATAAAATAATAAGAAAAAATGGAATTGCATTTTCATTTTTGAATTTCTTAAAATAAAAATAAGAAAGAATATAATAAGAAATTCACAGTTAAAATTTGGTCTAGTGAATAAATGGATAGAGCTCTATGGCTCTAATTCTGGTAAAAAAAAGCAACGAGCTTTTATTCTTAATTTGAATAATTTCCCGATCTAATTAAACGTTAAAAATAACTTAGTGCCTGATGTGGGGAAGGGGTCTCCTGTAAATGGACCTTTGATTCTTTTTTTTATTCTTAAAAAAAAATCCTACCTATTTTCTATTACGGATTGGAAACTAATGTGTAAAAGAAACAGTATACTGACAAAAAAAAATTCCAAAGTCAAAAGAGCGATTGGGTTGCAAAAATAAAAGATTTTTTATCCTCTGATAATTTATTTAATAGAACGAAGATAAACCTATTGGATAGTGGAAGGGGAGAAGAAAAAGATCTGTTGATTGGACTCTGCATTTCCGGGGTATATATTTTTTTCATACATGATACATACTCTGTTCTGACCGTATTGCACTATGTATAATTTGATAATACAAGAAATACCTATTGTTTCTGGTTCAAGTAGAAATTGAAGTCAATGGAAGAATTACAAGGATATTTAGAAAAAGGTAGATCTTGCCAACAATATTTCCTATATCCGTTACTCTTTCAGGAGTATATTTATGCACTTGCTCATGATCATGGTTTAAATGGTTTGATTTTTTATGAACCCGTAAAAGTTTTTGGTTATGATAATAAATCTAGTTTATCACTTGTAAAACGTTTAATTATTCGAATCTATCAAAAGAATTCTTTGATTTCTTCGGTTAATTATTCTAACCAAAATTTTTTTATTGGTCACACTCACAACATTTTTTTTTATTCTCATTTTTTTTCTAAAATTATATCAGAAAGTTTTGCAATTATTGTGGAAATTCCATTTTCCTTGCGATTAGTATCTTATTTAAAAAAAAAAGAAATACCAAAATATCATAATTTACGATCAATTCATTCAATTTTTCCTTTTTTAGAAGATAAATTATTGCATTTAAATTATGTTTTAGATATAGTAATACCTCATCCCATCCATATGGAAATCTTGGTTCAAATCCTTCAGTGCGGGATTCAAGATGTTCCCTTTTTACACTTATTGCAATTCTTTCTTCACGAATACCATAATTGGAATAATCTCTCAATTACTCAGAAGAAATCTATTTATGTTTTTTCGAAAGAAAATAAAAGATTCTTTTGGTTCCTATATAATTCTTATGTATTTGAGTGCGAAATTTTTTTAGTGCTTATTCGTAAACAATCCTCTTATT